ATTATGATTTTACTAAAAATACTAATATATAGTAATAATTTATTTAAAATTATTTGTATATTTAATATACTATAAATAATTTATAATTCTATAAATATCTAATATATATTATATATTAAATATATATATTATTATAAATTATTTAATATACTATAAATATAATAAAATATTTAAAAATATGACGAAATTTACACGAATAAATATTAAATTAAATAAATAATTATAAATTATGATTTTACTAAAAATACTAATATATAGTAATAATTTATTTAAAATTATTTGTATATTTAATATACTATAAATAATTTATAATTCTATAAATATCTAATATATATATATATTAAATATATATATTATTATAAATTATTTAATATACTATAAATATAATAAAATATTTAAAAATATGACGAAATTTACACGAATAAATATTAAATTAAATAAATAATTATAAATTATGATTTTACTAAAAATACTAATATATAGTAATAATTTATTTAAAATTATTTGTATATTTAATATACTATAAATAATTTATAATTCTATAAATATCTAATATATAATATATATTAAATATATATATTATTATAAATTATTTAATATACTATAAATATAATAAAATATTAAAAAAAAACTATTTTATTATATAAAGAAAAAAATTATTTTTAGATTTGATATTTATTTTTAATTATATATATATATATATATTATTATATGATTAATCAAATTTAAAATTTGATTATTAAAAAATATAGTATATCATTTTTATAAATTAATGAAAATTAATTAAGTAATAATTATATTTTATTAATAAAATTTTGTGCCAGCAATTGCGGTTAAACAATAAATAAATTAAATATTAATTAAATTTGAATAAATATTTTTTATAAAAATAATATAAATTAATTTTAATAGTGAAATTTTATAAATTAATTATAATTATTTGTTAAAATATGATTTTTATTAAATTAGATAATAAACTAGGATTAGATACCCTATTATTCTAAATTAAATCATTAATAAATTTAAGTATTTAAAGTTTAATATTATATAAAACTTAAAAAAATTGGCAGTATTTTAATCAATTTAGAGGAACTTGTAAATTAATTGATAATCCACAAATAATTTTACTTAAACTTTTTATTTGTATATCGTTGTTAAAAAAATATTTTTAAAAAATTTAAAATATTTAAAGTTTTAATTTATAAAATTAAATCAAATCAAGGTGCAGTTTATGTTTGAGAATTATATGAGTTACATTTTTTATAAATAAATAGAATTTAATTTGAAAATAAATTATTAGAAATTGGATTTAAAAGTAATAGTAATTAAATTATTATTATGATTAATGTTTTAAAATATGTACATATTGCCCGTCATTTTCAAAAAAAAGATTTCTGAATGAATTTTTTTTATATGAAACAAGTCGTAACAAAGTAGATTTACTGGAAAGTGATTCTAGAAGCAAATTAATTCTAAAAGTTAGTATTTTCATTTACATTGAAATTTTTATTGTGCAATTCAATATAATTTGAAAATATAATTTTAATAATTTTTGTTTGAAATTAATTTAAAAAAAATAAAGTATTAAAAATTATTTAAATAAATTTTAGTATAAATTAGAAAAAAAATGAAATTTTATAGTTAAATTGTATAGTATTAGAATAATTATTTATAAATATTTATTTTTATAAAAGTATTATTTTTTTTAAGTATCTTGGGTATCAGAGTTTATTAAATAAAATTTATTTAATTAAAATTCTCGAAAATAAAAGAGTTATTTAGTTATAGAAGTTAATATGGAATTATTATTTTAAATAATTAAATAGAAATGAAATGTTATTCGTTTTTATAAATATCTAGTTTAAAAATAAATAAATTTAATTTAAGTTTAGATTTAATATATATATATATATATATATATATATATATAATTTAGAATTAATAATTTAAGGGATAAGCTTTAAATTAAAATTTTATATTAATTATAAAATAATTTTTAAAATTTATATAAATAATATTTTTAATTGATTAAATTTTTTTATAAATATTTTTATGGGAATTAATATTTTATATAAAAATTAAATTAAATATTTTTTAAAAAAAAAACTTTAAAATTTTTGTTATAATGATAAAATTAGTATATTTATAATTTATAAAAAATATTTTATATTTTTTATAAAAAATTAATTTAAAGAATTCGGCAAATTAATTATATTTACCTGTTTAACAAAAACATGTCTTAATGATAATAATTTTAAGTCTAATCTGCCCACTGAATTTGTATTTAAAGGGCCGCAGTATTTTGACTGTGCTAAGGTAGCATAATAATTAGTTTTTTAATTGGAAACTAGAATGAATGATTGGATAAAATATAAGCTGTTTTAAATTAATTTAATTAGAATTTAATTTTTTAGTGAAAAAGCTAAAATTTTAATAAAAGACGAGAAGACCCTATAGATCTTTATATTTAAATAAGATTATAATTTTATTATCTATTATAAATTTATTTAAATATTAAATTGGGGTGATTAAAAAATTTAGTTAATTTTTTTATTATGTAACCAATAATTTTTGATTAAATTATCTATTATTAATTAATAAAGAAAAAGTTACCTTAGGGATAACAGCATAATTTTAATTTTAAGTTCTTATTGAAATTAGAGATTGTGACCTCGATGTTGGATTAAGATAAAATATAAATGCAAAAGTTTAAAATTTAAGTCTGTTCGACTTTTAAAATCTTACATGATCTGAGTTCAGACCGGCGTGAGCCAGGTTGGTTTCTATCTTTATTTAGATAAAATATTTTAGTACGAAAGGATTTAATATTTGTATATTATTTTATATATTTTAAATTGAATTATAATAATAAACTAATTTGGCAGATAAGTGTAATGATTTTAGAAATCATATATATATAAATATATTTATATATTTAGTAATAGAAATATTTATTTCAATAATCAGATTTATTATTATAGTATTAATAGTTTTAATTAGGGTAGCTTTTTTTACTTTATTAGAGCGAAAAGTTTTAGGATATATTCAGTTTCGAAAAGGTCCTAATAAAGTTGGTTATATGGGTATTTTACAGCCTTTTAGAGATGCTGTTAAATTATTTACTAAGGAACAAATTATATTAATTAATTCTAATTATTTAATTTATATATTTAGTCCTATTATAAGTCTATTAATATCTTTAATATGTTGGATAATAATTTCTTATTTTGAAAGATTAATTTTTTTAATATATGGATTTGTTTTTATATTATGTCTATTAAGAGTGGGGGTTTATATATTAATAATTGCTGGGTGATCTTCTAATTCTAATTATTCTATATTAGGTAGATTGCGGGCTATTGCTCAATCGGTTTCTTATGAGGTTAGAATGGTAATAATTATATTATCTAGAGTTATTTTAATCATAAGATTTAATTTTTTGGAATATTATTTTAATCAAGAATATTTATGATTTTTATTAATTATATTTCCTTTAAGATTAATTTTATTTAGATCTATATTGGCTGAGACTAATCGTACACCATTTGATTTTGCGGAAGGTGAAAGAGAATTAGTTTCAGGGTTTAATATTGAATATGGAGGTGGGGGGTTTGCTTTAATTTTTTTAGCTGAATATTCAAGTATTATATTTATAAGAAGAATTTTTAGAATTATATTTTTAGGGGCTTATTTTAGAAGAATAATATTATTTTTTCAAATAAGATTTATATGTTTTTTATTTATTTGAGTTCGGGGTATTTTACCTCGGTATCGATATGATAAATTAATATTTTTAACTTGAAAAATTTATTTACCTTTATCAATAATATTTTTTTTATTTTTTTGAGGGTTTATATTAAGGTTATGAAATTTTTTTAGTATAAATTAATAGAATATTATATTTCTTTCTTAAGTTTTCAAAACAAATGCTTTAAAAGCTTATTAATTATTTAAATAATTAATTTATTTCAGAAAAGATTAATCATAGGGTTAATTAAATAATATAAAAAATATAAAATAGATATGATTTGACCGATTATAATATAAGGGGGTTCAACTGGTTGAGTACCAATTCAAGTTAATAAAATAAAGATAACTAAAAAATATCAAAATAATATTTTATTAAGATAAAAGAATTGATTTCCTTGAATAGATTTGTAAAATGTAAATGGAAGAATAAATAAAATACAAATTGATATACCTAAAGCACAAACTCCTCCTAATTTATTTGGAATTGATCGTAAAATAGCGTAAGCAAAGAGAAAATATCATTCAGGTTGAATGTGAATAGGGGTAACTATTGGATTTGCTATAATGAAGTTATCGGAATCATTTAATAGGAATGGACTATAAAGACAAATAAATAGAAGTAAATTTAATAAAATGATAAAACCTAAAATATCTTTTATTGTAAAATATGGGTGAAATGGGATTTTGTCGAGATTAGAATTAATACAAAGGGGGTTGTTAGATCCTTTTTGATGAAGGAAAATTAAGTGAATTATAGTTAAGGCTATGATTATAAAAGGTAAAATAAAATGAAATGAAAAAAAACGATTTAAAGTAGCATTTTCAATAGCAAATCCCCCTCAAATTCATTGGACTAAAAATGTTCCTATATAGGGGATTGCAGATAGAAGATTTGTAATTACAGTAGCTCCTCAAAAAGATATTTGGCCTCATGGTAATACATATCCTATGAAAGCAGTTATTATAGTGATTAAAAAAATAATAATTCCTACAAATCAAGTGTATATATTTATAAAAGATTCATAATAGATATTTCGTCCAATATGTATATATAAGCAAATAAAAAAGAAAGAGGCCCCATTCATATGAATGAAACGAATTAATCACCCATAATTTACATTTCGGTAAATGTGATTTACTCTGTCAAAGGCAAAATTAATATGGGGGGTATAATGTATAGAGAGAAAAATTCCTGTAAGAGTTTGAATGATTAAACATAATCCTAAAAGAGATCCAAAGTTTCATCAAAATGAAATGTTTGAGGGAGAGGGTAAATTAATAAGAGAATTATTGATTAATTTAAGAATTGGGTGAGATTTTTTTAAGGAGATAAATTGGTTCATTAGTTAGTTTTACGTAATGGTCCTACATTGAAATTAGTGATTTTATTAACTAGAATTATTAAAATGAATAAATATAAAATTAAAAAGAGAGTTAAAAATGAAGAATAATCATTAAATATTTTTGATAAAAAATTTAATGAAAGAGAATTTATTTCCAATAAAGAATTATAATTTTGAAGTAAATTATAATTTAAATTTTCATTGTATAGGAAAAATAAGGAAATTAATAAATTTAATGGAGTTAATATTAAAATTAGAATTATTAATTTAGGAGAGATAAAAATAATATTATTTGAGGAAATTCTACATATATATATAAATAAAATTAATATCCCTCCAATTAGTATAAGAAATAATATGTAGGAAAATCAAAATAATTGGAGAAAGAAATTTATTAAAATAATAGATATTATTATTTGTAATAAAATGGTTAATCCTATTGATATGGGATGAGTTAAGAAAATAAATATGAAGTTAATTATTGTTATTATATTTATAAAAAATAATTTTATTTCAAAGAATAGTTTATTAAAATAATAATTTTGGAGATTATAGATAAAATATTTAAATTTTTTCTTTGAAATTTTAAAAGACGATCTTATTTTTGATTTACAAAATCAATATTTTTATTAAATTATTAAAACTAATGATAATAAGAATTTTATTTATGAATATATTTTTAATTGGGATTATTTCATTTTTATTAGTTCGTAAACATTTACTTTTATTATTATTAAGTTTAGAATTTATTATATTAAGATTGTTTATAATATTAGTAATATTTATAATAAATTATATTAATGAAAGATATTTTTTAATATTTTTTATAATTTTTATGGTTTGTGAGGCTGTGTTAGGTTTATCGTTGATGGTATCAATAGTTCGAATTTATGGGAATGATTATTTTCAGAGTTTTAATTTATTAATATGTTAGGTATTTTTTCTTTTATATTATTTTCTTTGTTGTTAATTTTATTGAAAAATAGATGATGAATAAATTTTATTAATTTAATAAATTTAATTTTTATTTATTTAATATATAGATTAAATTTAAAGTATTTAAATAATTTAAGATATTTTTTTGGGTTAGATAATCTTTCATGGGGGATAGGACTGTTAAGAATTTGAATTTGTGGATTGATAATTATAGCTAGGTTTAATATTATAAAATCAAATTATTTTTTTAGATTTTATTTATTAAATAATTTAATTTTATTACTAATATTATTAATAACATTTTTTACACTTAACTTATTTATATTTTATTTATTTTTTGAGAGATCATTATTACCTACTTTGATTTTAATTATTGGTTGGGGGTATCAAAGTGAGCGTATTCAAGCAGGTATTTATTTAATTTTTTATACTTTAGTAGCTTCTTTACCTATATTATTAGGGATTTTTTATATTTTTAAGAAAAATGACTTAATAGTTTTTTATTTAATTAAGGATTTAAATAGATGAATTGTATATTTTGTTATAGTTTTAGCATTTTTAATTAAGATACCTATATTTTTTGTTCATTTATGATTACCTAAGGCTCATGTAGAAGCCCCTATTTCTGGGTCTATAATTTTAGCTGGTATTATATTAAAATTAGGGGGGTATGGTTTAATACGAGTTATAAAATTTATATTAATTATAAGAATTAAATTAAATTTAATTTGAATTGTAATTTCAATAGTGGGGGGTTTATATTTAAGATTAATTTGTTTAATACAAGTTGATATAAAGATATTAATTGCTTATTCATCAGTAGTTCATATAAGACTTGTTTTAGGGGGAATATTAACTCTTAGGTATTGAGGGTTTATAGGAAGTTATATTTTAATATTAGGTCATGGGTTATGTTCTTCAGGATTATTTTGTTTATCAAATTTATGTTATGAGCGATTAAGAAGACGAAGTTTATTAATTAATAAGGGATTAATAAGATTTATACCTAGGTTAAGATTATGGTGATTTTTATTAGTCTCTAGTAATATAGCAGCTCCTCCGTCTATAAATTTATTAGGGGAAATTAGGTTATTTAATAGAATCTTAGCATGATCTTGAGTATTAATAGTTTTTATTATATTAATTTCTTTTTTTAGAGCAGGGTATAGATTATATTTATATACATTTAGTCAACATGGGAGGATTTTAAGGAGAATTTATTCTGTTAGATACATTCAATGTCGAGAGTATTTATTATTATTTTTACATTGACTTCCATTGAATTTATTAATTTTAAAGATTGAATTTTTTTTTATTTGAATTTAATCTAATTAGTTTTAAAAAAAAATATTAAGTTGTGGATTTAAAGATATAATTGAATTATATTAGGTAATAAAATTTTATATTTGTATAATATTTTCTTTTTATTTATTTGGGTTTAGATTAATATTTATAAATATAGGATTGAATTTTATTAATTTAAATATAATTTATATTATAGAATGAGAAATTATTTCTTTAAATTCGATAAGAGTAAGTATATTGTTATATTTAGATTGAATTGCTTTATTGTTTATAGGGGTAGTTTTATTAATTTCGTCATCAGTAATTTTTTATAGATGAAGATATATGGGGGCTGATTTTAATATCAGGCGATTTATTTTATTGGTGTTATTATTTGTATTTTCAATAATAATAATAATTGTTAGACCTAATTTAATTAGAATTTTATTAGGTTGAGATGGGTTAGGGTTAGTATCTTTTTGTTTAGTAATTTATTATCAAAATAGTAAATCTTTTAATTCAGGTATATTAACTGTAATAAGGAATCGAGTAGGGGATGTAATATTATTAATGAGAATTGCTTGAATATTAAATTATGGGAGTTGAAATTTTTTGATATATTTAGATTTATTTAAAAATGATAAGGAAATGTTTATTATTGGGGCATTAATTATTATAGCAGCTATAACTAAAAGAGCTCAAATTCCTTTTTCATCATGATTACCTGCTGCTATAGCAGCTCCTACGCCTGTATCTGCTTTAGTTCACTCTTCTACATTAGTAACTGCTGGGGTTTATTTATTAATTCGGTTTAGAGAATTAATTAATAGAAGATTTTTAAGTGAAGTTTTATTAATAGTAGCTTGTTTAACTATATTTATATCAGGAGTAGCAGCAAATTTTGAGTTTGATTTAAAGAAAATTATTGCTCTTTCAACTTTAAGGCAATTAGGTTTAATAATAAGAATTTTAGGATTAGGGATAAAAAATTTAACTTTTTTTCATTTGTTATCTCATGCTTTATTTAAATCAATGCTTTTTATATGTGCGGGGTTAGTTATTCATAATATAAAAAATATTCAAGATATTCGGTTTATGGGGAATATAATTAAATTTATGCCTTTAGTATGTATTAATTTAAATATTGGGAATTTAGCTTTATGTGGATTTCCTTTTTTAGCCGGGTTTTATTCAAAGGATTTAATTTTGGAAAAATGTTTAATAGTTAATTTAAATTGATTAATTTTTTTTTTTTTTTTTTTTTCTACCGGATTAACTGTAAGATATAGAGTTCGATTAATGTATTTTAATATATTAAGAGATATAAATTTTTATAGTTTATATTTATATAATGATAATGATAATCTTATAATTAGTTCAATTATATTAATAATAATTTTAAGAGTTTTAGGAGGAAGGGGTTTGATATGAATTTTATTTTTTAATGTTAATTTAATTTATTTAATTGGAATTTTTCAGTACTTAATTTTGTCTGTATTATTAATAGGGATTATTATGGGATTAATAATTTTTTTTTATTTAAGAAGTTTAAATTATAATAATTTGGTAAAGTTTATATATTTTGTAGGAAAAATATGATTTTTAATTGATTTGTCGACTATTATAATTAGGCGATTATTTTTATTTGTTGGAGTTAAGTTGAATAAGTTTAATGAATATGGATGGTTAGAAAAGTTAGGGGGTCAAGGGATATATAATTTATTTATAAATTATAATTTTGTTATAAAGTCTATAAATATTAATTTTATTAAAAATTATTTAATTAGATTTTTTTTTTGATTTATGTTAATTTTATTAATTAGAATAAAAAGATTTTAACTTAAATAGCTTATAATTAGAGTATAATATTGAAGATATTAGGGAAAATATTTTATTTTTTAAGTATATTTAAAATAAAAATTTGTTATATTTTTACAATGAAAATGTAATGTTTTAAATAAACTATTTAAATAAAGAAATATTAATGAATTAAAGTTCACTGGAAAAGAATTAGAAGTTCTATTAAAATATTTCTTTAATTGGAAATTTTAATTTCAATAATATTATTAACAATAATATACCTCTAATTTGGTTTCAATTAAATATGGAATAAAGATATTCATAGGTTTAAGTCGAAATTAAAAACAATAGATTGTTTCATATTTTAAGATAAATTTATGGAAAATATATTTTGAGTGCAAATCAAATGTTTTAAATTAAACTATAATCCTATAATGATCAATTTAAAATATTTTGATATCATTCGTGGAAAATTCCTAATGTTAGAATAGAAATAAAAAAAAATCTAATGAAGATAAATTGGAGGAAGTTAGTTAAATTTATTATATAAAAGAGAGGGAGAATGATAGTAATTTCAATATCAAAAATTAAAAAAATAACTGTAATTAAATAAAAATGTAAGGAAAATGGTATTCGAGAGAAGAAAGAAGGGTTAAATCCACATTCAAAGGGAGAATTTTTTTCTCGATCAAAAAATTTTTTTTTTGATAAAATGATTGATAATAATATTGTTAGATTACAGATAATTATAATGATAATAAATAGGAATATAATTGAATAAATTATTTATATTTTAAAAAAACTTTTTGATTGGAAGTCAAATATACTAGATATATTATATAAATATTTACCTCATCAATAAATTGAAATAAATAAAAATAATCATACTACATCTACGAAATGTCAATATCAGGCAGCTGCTTCAAATCCAAAATGATGATGAGAAGATAAGTGATTATAGTAAATGCGAATTAAACAAATAAATAAAAATATTGTTCCAATAAGTACATGGAGTCCGTGGAATCCGGTTGCAATAAAAAATACTGAGCCATATACTCTATCTCTAATAGAAAAAGAAGCTATTTTATATTCATAAGCTTGAAGAGTTGTAAAATAGATGCCTAAAATTACGGTTATTAAAAGAGAATATAGGGATTGATTTAAATTATTATTTATTAATCTGTGATGAGTTCAGGTGACAGAAATTCCTGAAGAAATTAAAATAATAGTGTTTAATAATGGAATTTGGAAAGGATTGAATGGTGAAATATTATGGGGAGGTCAATAACTTCCTATTTCAATATTAGGGGATAATCTTCTGTGAAAAAATGTTCAAAAAAATGAAAGAAAGAAGAAAATTTCAGAAATAATAAATAGAATTATTCCTCATCGTATATTTATTGATACAGAAAAAGTATGAATTCCTTGGTGGGTTCTTTCTCGTGTTACATCGCGTCATCATTGAAATATGGTTAATAAAATAATTAGGTATCCTAGAAGGGTAAATAATATATTAAATTCGTGGAATCATTTAATAATTCTAGATATGAGAATTATAGTTCCTAAAGCTCCTGTTAAAGGTCAAGGCCTATAATTTACTAAATGGAAGGAGTGATTAGATTGGGATATCATTAGTAAGTCTCCTTTGAGTATAAGGTGGATAAAATTGAGAATACATATGCTTGAATAAAAGCTACAGAAAATTCTAATGTTAATAATAGAATTTGAATTAATAATATTATTACAATTATTATATAGTTTAGGGAAATAATTGATTGTCTTAATAAAGTTAATAGGAGGTGGCCAGCAATTATATTAGCTGTGAGACGGACTGCTAAGGTTAGAGGACGGATAATATTTCTAATAGTTTCAATTATTACTATAAAAGGTATTAAAATTATGGGGGTTCTTTGAGGGATTAAGTGAGTAAATATATGTTGAGTATTTATAATTCAGCCGAATAGTATAAATGATAATCATAAAGGTAAAGATAATGTTAGATTTATAGTTATATGTCTTGATCTAGTAAAAATGTAAGGAAATATGCCTAATAAATTATTAAAGAGAATTAATGTAAATAAAGAAATAAAGATTAAAGTGGATCCCTTATAAGATTGTCTACCTAGAAGGATTTTAAATTCTTTGTGAATAGTAATTAAGATAAAATTTAAAATAATTATTAATCGTCTAGGGATGAATCAGTAAAGAAGAGGGATAAATATTATGCAAATAATAGATCTAATTCAGTTGAGAGAGAGATTTATTAAACATAAAGGATCAAAAATTGAGAATAGATTATTTATCATAATCAGGTTAAAGTTTTATTAATTTTATTAAATCTAGAAACTGTAAAATTATTTTTATTAGTGAATATAAAATATGTAATTAAATTAAATAAATAAAATAAATAAATAAAATAAGTAAATAATAAGGTTCATCTTATTGGATTTATTTGAGGAATAAAAGATTATTAATTATAATAATTTAAATTTGACAAATTTATGTTATGTATTTAACTAAATCTTTCATTAAGAATAGTTGTTAATTATTATGAGTTGGTTTAAGAGACCTATACTTACTTTAAGTTACTTAATGTAATTTTTATTGATTCAATTAATAAAATAGTTTAAGTTAATTCCTTCTACTGAAATTGGTATAAATCTATGATTTGCTCCACAAATTTCGGAACATTGGCCAAAGAATAATCCAGGTCGATTAATATAGAAATTAACTTGATTTAAACGTCCAGGTATTGCATCAACTTTTACGCCTAATGATGGGACTGTTCAAGCATGAATTACATCAGAGGAGGAAATGAGAGCTCGGATTTGAATATTTATTGGTAGAATAATACGATTATCTACGTCTAAAAGGCGAAAATATTCTGGAGAATTTCTAGGAAGTATGTAAGAGTCAAATTCAATATTTTTAAAATCGGAATATTCATAAGATCAGTATCATTGATGTCCAATAATTTTTAGTGAGATAGAAGGGGAATTAGATTCATCTAGAAGATATAAAAGATGAATTGAGGGGATTCCAATAAAAATTAAGAAAAAAGCAGGAAAAATAGTTCAAATTAGTTCAATTATTTGATGTTCAATTATATATTTATTAGAAATTTTATTATAAATTAGAGTTAATATTATGTATATAATGAAGACTGTAATTAGAGTAAGAATGAGTATAGAATTATCATAGAAAAAAATTAATTGTTCTTTTAAAGGTGAGGATCTATTTTGAAGTATTAGGTTAGATCAAGTTGCTATATTCTAAAAAAAGAATAATCTTTATTTATGGGGTTTAAATCCATTGCATTATTTCTGCCATATTAGAATTTATTTAAGATGGGGATTTCATTAAAAGAATGTTCAGTAGGAGGGAATGATTGAAGTCATTCAATTGATGATTGTGAGTGATTTGAATAAATTGAATATCGTTTGTTAATAAATCTTTCTCATACAATAAAAATAAAAAAAATAATTCTTACCAGTGATATTATTGATCCTAAAGAAGAAATAATATTTCATGATAAGTATATATCTGGGTAGTCTGAGTATCGTCGGGGTATTCCGGCTAATCCGAGAAAATGTTGGGGGAAGAAGGTTAAATTTACTCCAATGAATATTGTAATAAATTGAATTTGTAGATAAGAAGTTTTAAGATTTAATCCGGTGAATAAAGGGTATCAGTGAATAAATCCAGCTATAATAGCGAATACTGCTCCTATAGATAATACGTAGTGGAAGTGGGCTACTACGTAGTATGTATCATGAAGTACTACGTCAATAGATGAATTAGATAAAATAATTCCGGTTAATCCTCCAATAGTAAAAAGGAAAATAAATCCTAATGTTCAATTGATTGAGGGTATAAAATTAATTTGATTTCTTGATAAAGTAGTTAGTCAACTAAAAATTTTAATTCCAGTTGGAATTGCAATAATTATAGTAATAGAGGTGTAATAAGCTCGAGTGTCTACGTCTATTCCTACTGTAAATATATGGTGACCTCACACAATAAAACCAAGAAGACCAATTGATAGTATTGCATAAATTATACCTAATGATCCAAAGGATTCAATTTTTCCTCTTTCTTGAATAATAATTTGAGAAATAATACCAAATCCTGGTAAAATTAAAATATATACTTCTGGATGTCCAAAAAATCAAAATAGATGTTGGTATAAAATAGGGTCTCCTCCTCCAGCCGGGTCAAAAAATGATGTATTTAAATTTCGGTCAGTTAATAATATGGTGATAGCTCCTGCTAGTACAGGTAATGATAATAATAATAAAATAGCGGTAATTAATACAGATCAAACTAATAGTGGTAATCGATCGTATGATATATGATTTGTTTGTATATTAATTGTTGTAGTAATAAAATTAATAGCCCCTAAAATAGAAGAGATTCCAGCTATATGTAATGAAAAAATAGTTAAGTCTACAGCTTTTCCTAAGTGAGAAATATTTCTTGATAGGGGGGGGTATACTGTTCAACCAGTTCCAGCCCCGCTATCTATTAATATACCAAAAATTAGAAAGAAAAGAGAAGGGGGTAAAAATCAAAATCTTATGTTATTTATTCGAGGAAAAGCTATGTCTGGGGCTCCCAATATTAATGGAATTAATCAATTTCCGAATCCCCCAATTATAATGGGTATTACCATAAAAAAAATTATAATAAAGGCATGAGCTGTTACAATAGAGTTAAAGATTTGATCATTACCAATTAGAGATCCAGGGATTCTTAATTCAGTTCGAATTAAAAGTCTTAATGATAGTCCTAGTATCCCGGATCATATTCCAAATATGAAATATAAAGTACCAATATCTTTATGATTAGTAGAAAATATTCATTTATTAATAGTAAAATGACTGAGATTTAAGTGATAAATTGTAAATTTATTTAGGAATTAATTATTCTTTTACTAGTTTTATAGTCAATATAATTTATGATATTAAATTGCAAATTTAAAGTAGTTTTATACTAAAACTTAAAGAAATTAAATCTTTATAGATAATTTTGAAGATTATTAGTTTAATTAACTTAAAGCTTTAAAAGTTTAAAATTGAAATTAATAATAATAATATAATAGAAATGAATGAATTAATTAAAATTACATAATTTATATAATTATTATTAATAATATTAATTCATTTAGTTTTAAAATTTAAAATAATTAAAATTGAATAGGTTATTCGGATATAGAAATATAAGGTAATTAAAGATATTAAAATTATAAATATATTTAATAGCATTAAATTATTTATAATTATAAATTGAATTGAAATTCATTTAGGGAAGAATCCTAAAAGAGGGGGCAATCCTCCTAGGGAAAGAAGGTTGATTATAATATTAAATGATGTTATGAAATTATTTTTTAAGAAATAAATTTGGTTGATTATAGATAAATTCATTATTCTAAATATAAAGATTATAATAGATAAAATTATTCTATAAATAGAAAAATATAAGATTCAGAGGGTTTCATTTATTGCTAGAATAATAATTATTCATCCTAAATGGTTTACAGATGATAGGGTTATAATTTTTCGAATATTTATTTGATTAAGTCCATCTATTCTTCCAAAAAATGTATTTATAATAACAAATCTGATTATTATAAATATAGAGAAATTATATATTAATATAATTAAAGGGATAATTTTTTGTCAAGTTAATAATATAAAACAATTTTTTCAATTCATACCTCTGATAATTTGAATGTATCAATAATGTATGGGGGCGGATCCTATTTTTATTAAAATAGAAAAATTTAATATTAATAAATTTAAAAAATTAAATTTATTGAATATAATGAAAATAGAGAATAAAAATACAGAAGATGATAAAACTTGAATAATAAAATATTTAATTATTCTTTCGGAGTTATAAATGTTATTTGTATAAATTAGAGGAATAAAGGATAATAAATTAATTTCAAGTCCTATTCAACATCTTAATCAAGAATTTGAAGAAATTGCGAATAAAGAACTTATAATTAAAATTAAATAAAAATTTAAATTAGTTAAATTAATAATTTTAAAAAAAAGTTTATACTTTATAGATGAAATATGAGTTCATTAGCTTAAATTTAGCTTATTTTTAAATAATAAAGATAATTAAATTATATAATTTATTCTATCAGAATAATCCTTTTTATCAGGCACTTTATTATAAATTAGTGTATTTGCACAAAAAATTTTGATTTTTTTAGGTTTAGTTTAATTCTAAAATTTATAA